CCACCCACTGGAGGTTGCTGTCCAAATGATAACTGCTTAATAACAAACTACATACCAATAATCATGCTTACTTAACATGTCATTTAATACAGTTGCTATACTTCAACAGCACGACCGTCACCGACATGTTTATTTCAATATTATGGTGGCAGTATATGTCCTGTATGCATGAAGACATATTATGTATAACTAAGCATTCATTTTATTTCCTCATAGAAATTACTGTCAAATGATTACTGCTTAATAACAAACTACATACCAATAATCATGCTTACTTAACATGTCATTTAATACAGTTGCTATACTTCAACAGCACGACCGTCACCGACATGTTTATTTCAATATTATGGTGGCAGTATATGTCCTATATGCATGAAGTACATAATATGTATGCATGAAGGACATACTATGTATAATCGAGCATTCATCTTATTTCCCCATGGAAGTTACTGTCCAAATGACAATCGCTTAACAACCTAAATTTTTACCATTTATCAACTAATTATTCCAGAAAATTGCTCATGTAATTTTATTCCAATAATATTGACACAATCATGATACAGTATTTTATAATGATGGCAGTATATATATGTATGTCTAAGTACATATTATGTATGTATAATAGACATACTATGTATAATTGAGCATTCATCTTATTTCCACATGCATATCATTCCCAATGAAATTTATTAATTTCACATATTAAGTTTAACATAGCGATAAGACCAAATTCTTAATTAAGTTATAATCTCATTCTATTGCACGATAGCAAGGAACACTCTTAATGAATAATAGACTTTACTCGTCAATCGAGCCTTCCCTTGGTTTGAGAGTACGAATATCAATATCATAAAGTTAGCCCACTTATACTCCTTATATTATGAATGCCTAATGACAAACCATCTATATCTATAGAGCAATCTCAGCCATTTTGACCATTGACGTGATTAATTACATCAATGATATACTCCACTGACTCTAAATCAACATAAAGGTTTTACCAAATTAGTCCAATTAACTCATATACGTAAAACTTTGAACTGGACCTTAAAGTCCCAGTCAATACGGATAATACTTATAAAAGAACTTGAATAGTAAGCATCCATGGTATACTCATAAACCCATACAATTAGACAGGACATATAAAGATTTTCACATGAATATCTCTTTCCAATACCCCTTAAGACTCACCATCGAGATAGTGTCTAACCACTATCGTACCTTAAAGCGGCCTCAGAGAAGTCAAGGACTTGGTAGATCTTAATCTCCAATGGACCTAACACAAGAGTGACAGTTGGCCCCCTTCAGGAGGCATCTGACGGAACTGAATCTATGGACTTTAATAGCGTAATCGAGCTTAGAATGAAATCTAAAGAGCCTCCCTCCTTATGAGGTCTGGTACCTCAAAGACCTTAACCTGGCCTTACTTGAAACTGTGTGGCATTAGTGGTTTTTTATTTTTTCGGCTTTCACCTGGCATTCCCAAGTGGGGTAATGGCACATTAACAAGGTGGTCCCACTTAATGCAAGCGTGTATATCGAGCATAAAAGAAGGTTAGCATGTAGTGAATGCTAATTAGACATAAAAATTTTTTGACTTTTACATTCCTCCTATTTCCCCCCTGACGCATAATTTTTATAGCCTAAAAATCACTACGGGTGTCGAAACCCGTCAAACCGCGTTTGACCGCATTTTATCTATCGCGGCCCCCCCTCCCCCCCCACGATAGACCTGCTTCATCACTCATTTTTTTACTATGAGTTTCCCATGGGTTTTTAGCAAACCCCCCCCCTCCCCCCCCATAGGCTAAACCATTAGTTTTCTTCTGTAACCCCCCGGAACCAGAAGTACTTGATAGTCATTAACACCTATGGGTTTTTAGCAAACCCCCCCCCTCCCCCCCCATAGGCTAAACCATTAGTTTTCTTCTGTAACCCCCCGGAACCAGAAGTACTTGATAGTCATTAACACCTATGGGTTTTTAGCAAACCCCCCCCCTCCCCCCCCATAGGCTAAACCATTAGTTTTCCTCTGTAACCCCCCGGAGCCAGAAGTACTTGATAGTCATTAACACCTATGGGTTTTTAGCAAACCCCCTCCCCTCCCCCCGTACTTAACCTTCCCCAGCCTTTTTGGGGGCCCCAGCTCAGTCAACGCGCATATATATATGTGTATAAATTTCACATATCTACAATAAACCCTGTCCATCGACCTGAATTTAATTAAAATCTCCTGTGTTTAACAGTATTTTTTAAAACAAAAACACGTGTGTATATATATATATATATATATATATTTATATTGTGCACAACACACCTTTGACATTTCAGGGCCATAGTATTTTCACCACGCTTTTAAAGGAAAACAGTCTTCCCCTGGTCTTAGGCTCCAGTACTTCTTGGTGCAAGTCCAAGTAGAAGCTGCTTCAGTAGCTTAACCCGTAAAGCATTGGTCTTGTAAACCAAAGAATGAAAAATAAACCTTTCCTGAGGCTCAGGGTAGAGAGAATTTAACTCCCACAGCTAACCCCCAAAGCTAGCATTCTATTTAAATTATACCCTGTTTGAATAGCTTAAGCAAAGCATAGCACTGAAAATGCTAAGATGGACCCTAAAAAGTCCTTTAAACACAAAGGTTTGGTCCTGACCTTGTGGTCAGTTATTACTTACTATACACATGCAAGTATCCGCCCCCCTGTGAAAACGCCCTTCAACCCCCGTTAGGGACAAGGAGCCGGTATCAGGCGCGAAAATCCGCCCAAGACACCTAGCTATGCCACACCCACAAGGGAATTCAGCAGTGATTAACATTGAGCATTAGCGAAAGCTTGACTCAGTTAAAGTAAACAGAGCCGGCTAATCTGGTGCCAGCCGCCGCGGTTACACCACGTGGCTCAAATTGACCCCCTTCGGCGTAAAGCGTGATTAAAGTTTTCACTTACTAGAGTTAAACTAAAACTAAGCTGTGACACGCCTGTTATCAAGAAACCCAAAAACGAAAGTTACTCTAACACAACCGACTTGAACTCACGACAGCTGGGAAACAAACTGGGATTAGATACCCCACTATGCCCAGCCGTAAACTTTTACTTACATTGAATCGCCAGGGAACTACGAGCTAAGCTTAAAACCCAAAGGACTTGACGGTACCCCATATCCCCCTAGAGGAGCCTGTCCTATAATCGATAATCCACGTTTAACCTCACCACTTTTAGTTACTCAGCCTGTATACCTCCGTCGTCAGCTTACCACGTGAGCGCCAATTAGTGAGCTTAATGTTTATTCACCAACACGTCAGGTCAAGGTGCAGCAAATGAAGTGGAAAGAGATGGGCTACACTTTCTAAATTAGAAGAAACGAAAAACTACCTATGAAACCTAGTTAGAAGGCGGATTTAGCAGTAAAAAGGAATCAGCACATCCTTTTTAACCCGGCACTGGGGTGTGTACACACCGCCCGTCACCCTCTTCAAAGCTATCAACCCAGTCTTTAACAAACTAAAGCACGACAGAAGAGGCAAGTCGTAACATGGTAAGTATACCGGAAGGTGTGCTTGGAAACGCAATGTAGCTTAACTAAAGCATCTCGCTTACACCGAGAAAATGCCCGTGAAACCCGAGCCATTTCGAGCCAAAAACCTAGCCCAACAAACATGAATTCCTCCAAGCTAACTAAACCCTCTTAACAAACCATTTTAACATTCTAGTAAAGGAGATTGAAAAACTTATTGGAGCTTTAAAAATAGTACCGCAAGGGAATGGTGAAATATTATGAAAACTTCTAAGCAATAAAAAGTAAAGATTACCTCTTGTACCTTTTGCATCATGGTTTAACTAGTCTAATCAAGCAAAACGTATTTAAGTTTGACTTCCCGAAACTAAGTGAGCTACTTCAGGGCAGCTAGAAGAGCGAACCCGTCTCTGTAGCAAAAGAGTGGGACGACCCTTAAGTAGTGGTGACAGACCTAACGAACTTAGTGATAGCTGGTTACTCAAGAAACGGATTTTAGTCCAACCTGAAAGCCCCCAAAATCAAGTACATCAAAACAATCATTCGGCTTTCAACGTAATTCAAATAAGGTACAGCCTATTTGAAACAGGATACAACCTAAACCAGTGGATAAGATCAGCCCAGCATACAATCAAGTGGGCCTAAAAGCAGCCACCTTAAGTAAAGCGTCAAAGCTAAATTGTAACCGCGCCAAATTACCCAATCTTCATCTCAACCCCCAACCAATACTGAGTAATTCTATAACACTATAGAAATTTTTATGTTAAAACTAGTAACAAGAAGAAGACCCTTCTCTTAAATGTGTGTGTAAATCAGAAAAGACAAACTACTGATACTTACACCCCCTGAGCTCAAAGTAGCAACTAACCAAGAAAACCCTACTTTCATTAGTGTTAACCTAACACAAGAACATTCCGAGAAAGATTTAAAGAAAAAGAAGGAACTCGGCAAATATTAACCTCGCCTGTTTACCAAAAACATCGCCTCTTGAATTACTATAAGAGGTCCAGCCTGCCCAGTGACCCTGTTCAACGGCCGCGGTATCCTAACCGTGCGAAGGTAGCGTAATCACTTGTTCTCTAAATGTGGACTAGTATGAATGGCATCACGAAGGTTATACTGTCTCCTTTCTCTAATCAGTGAAACTAATCTCCCCGTGAAGAAGCGGGGATAGCGCTATAAGACGAGAAGACCCTATGGAGCTTCAAACAATACAGCATCTGCCCAATAATACTGAAATTTCCGAATTTAAACTTCTCTGGACAGTATGACTGTGAGTTTTTGGTTGGGGTGACCACGGAGCACAACATAACCTCCATGCTGAAAGAAAATATCTAAGCTAAGAACCACAAATCTAAGCATCAATAAATTGACATCCATTGACCCAATACACTTGAACAACGAACCAAGTTACCCTAGGGATAACAGCGCAATCCACTTCAAAAGCTCCTATCGACAAGTGGGTTTACGACCTCGATGTTGGATCAGGGTCTCCCAGTGGTGCAGCCGCTACTAAAGGTTCGTTTGTTCAACGATTAAAACCCTACGTGATCTGAGTTCAGACCGGAGAAATCCAGGTCAGTTTCTATCTATATCTGAGTCTCTTCTAGTACGAAAGGACCGAAAAGACGTGGCCCATGTTTACACAAGCCACCGCTACAAAATTATGAAGTAAACTTAATAATATCATAGCCTATAAATCTGCTCTAGACAAGAGCTGTTAACGTAGCAAAATCTGGTATTGCAAAAGACCTAAGCCCTTTCCATAGAAGTTCAAATCTTCTCGTTAACTTTGAACCTACCTTTAGTCATCTCCTCACTCTGCTATATTGCACCAATTCTTCTGGCAGTTGCTTTCCTCACTCTAGTTGAACGCAAGGTACTTGGCTACATGCAACATCGAAAAGGGCCAAATATTGTAGGGCCAACAGGCCTTCTCCAACCAATTGCTGACGGAATCAAGCTGTTTATTAAAGAACCAATTCGACCATCCACCTCATCACAGACACTTTTTCTTTTAGCCCCGATAATAGCCCTGTCCTTAGCAATAATCATCTGGACCCCTATCCCCATGCCCGTCTCTCTCTCTGACATAAACCTTGGAGTAATGTTTTTACTAGCCCTCTCAAGCCTAACTGTCTACTCTATCTTAGGCTCAGGTTGGGCCTCAAACTCCAAGTATGCCTTAATTGGAGCTTTACGGGCAGTAGCACAAACGATCTCATACGAAGTCACTCTAGCTCTTATCCTTCTTTGCACCATTTTACTATCAGGAAACTTCTCCCTCCAAAACTTCAGCATTACCCAAGAGCCCTTATGACTACTTATCCCAACATGACCCTTAGCCATGATATGGTATATCTCAACCCTGGCAGAAACAAATCGAGCCCCATTTGACCTAACTGAGGGGGAATCTGAACTAGTTTCTGGGTTTAATGTAGAGTACGCGGGGGGGCCCTTTGCCCTATTTTTTCTTGCCGAATACGCTAATATTCTCATAATGAACACAGTTTCCGCTGTAATCTTCCTGGGGTCCTCCACCCTCTTCATTCTCACCCTTACCACCTCCTCACTTATACTCAAATCATCTATCTTATCGATAATCTTTCTCTGAGTACGAGCATCCTACCCCCGATTTCGGTATGACCAGTTAATACACCTAGTCTGAAAAAATTTCTTACCCCTCACCCTGGCGTTAACAATCTGATTTATCTCATTTCCAATCTCACTTCTACTAACCCCACCCATCTCATGGAAACGTGCCTGAAAGCTAAGGACCTCCTTGATAGGGAGAACAATAGGAGTTCAAATCTCCTCGCTTCCTTAGAAAGATAGGAATTGAACCTATGACTGAGAGATCAAAACTCCCTGTAATTCCATTTTACCACTTTCTAGTAAAGTCAGCTAAACAAGCTTTTGGGCCCATACCCCAAACATGTTGGTTAAACCCCCTCCTTTACTAATCAACCCCTATGCTTTATCAATAATTGTCTCAAGCCTTGCCCTAGGCACCATCTTAACACTATCAAGTTACCATTGAATTTTAGCCTGAATCGGGCTTGAAATTAACACACTAGCAATTATCCCTCTGATAACAAAAACCCCCCACCCCCGAGCCATTGAAGCTGCAACAAAATACTTTCTTACGCAAGCCGCAGCATCTGCCCTCATTCTATTCTCTAGCACCCTCAATGCATTCACCGTGGGGGAGTGAGCTATCAGTGTACCCTCTCACCCTATTACAGCTACCCTCTTATCAATTGCCCTTGCAATAAAACTAGGGATCGCCCCATTCCACTTCTGGCTGCCCGAGGTCCTCCAAGGGTCAACACTCCAAACAGGCTTCATCCTCTCTACATGACAAAAATTAGCCCCCATGGCACTTCTCATCCAACTCTCTCAATCAGTAAACCTCACCCTAATATTGACTCTAGGGCTTCTATCTACCATTGTTGGGGGATGAGGCGGCATTAACCAAACTCAGATCCGGAAAGTACTAGCCTTTTCCTCTGTAGCTCACTTAGGTTGAATGGTAGCAGTCCTAAAAATCTCCCCCAACCTAACCCTCTTCAACTTCTCTCTCTACATCCTAATAACATCAACACTCTTTCTGACCTTTATTTCCCTGAACACAAAAAACATATATGAGTTATCAACAACCTGATCTAAAACCCCAGCCCTTACAGCACTCTCAATACTATCCCTTCTATCTCTTAGTGGACTTCCACCATTAACAGGATTCTTACCAAAATGACTTATTGCCCAAGAAATAATTAAGCAAAACATAATTGCATTCACCCTAATAATCCTTTTATCAACACTCCTCAGCCTATTTTTCTACCTTCGCCTCACATACTCCATATCTCTTACTCTGGCACCTAACCTATCCTCCTCTTCCCTACTCTGATTTAACCCATCAAAAAATATTCTCGCCACACCAATAATTCTCTCCCTTCTCCTCCTACCTATTACCCCAACCATCATAATCATAATTTAGAAACTTAGGATAATTAAGACCAGGAGCCTTCAAAGCCCCAAGTAGAAGTTAAAATCTTCTAGTTTCTGTAAGACTTGCGGGACATTAACCCACATCTTCTGGATGCAAACCAGATACTTTAACTAAGCTAAAGCCTTCTAGAAAGACGGGCCTCGATCCCGTAAAATTTTAGTTAACAGCTAAACACTCAATCCAGAGAGCTTCATTCTACTTCTCCCGGTTTTAAGAAACGGGAGAAGCCCCGGCAGAACTTCTTCTGCGTCTCCAGGCTTGCAATCTGGCGTGTGACACCCCGGGGCCTGATAAGAGAAGGACTTTAACCTCCCTGGGTGGAACTACAAGCCACCGCCTTACCCTCGGCCATCTTACCCGTGATAATCACCCGCTGACTATTTTCAACCAACCACAAAGATATCGGTACCCTATATCTTATTTTTGGGGCCTGAGCAGGAATAGTGGGAACTGCCCTTAGCCTCCTCATCCGGGCTCAGCTAAGTCAACCCGGCTCCCTCTTGGGCGATGACCAGATTTACAATGTCATCGTTACTGCCCATGCCTTCGTCATAATTTTTTTTATGGTCATACCCATCCTAATCGGGGGCTTCGGTAATTGACTTGTTCCCCTGATAATTGGGGCCCCTGACATAGCCTTTCCCCGAATAAATAACATGAGCTTTTGATTACTTCCCCCATCGTTTTTACTCCTTTTGGCATCCGCTGGGGTTGAAGCGGGAGCAGGAACCGGCTGAACCGTATACCCCCCACTGGCCGGAAACCTCGCACACGCAGGCCCATCAGTTGACTTAACCATCTTCTCCCTTCATCTCGCGGGTGTATCGTCCATCCTGGGAGCTATTAATTTTATCACAACAACCCTTAACATAAAACCCCCATCAATAACCCAATACCAAACACCCCTATTTGTGTGATCTGTCTTAATCACTGCTGTCCTACTCCTGCTCTCCCTACCAGTCCTCGCCGCAGGAATTACCATACTCCTCACCGACCGAAACTTAAACACAACATTTTTTGACCCTGCTGGAGGAGGCGATCCTGTCCTCTATCAACACCTCTTTTGATTTTTCGGCCATCCAGAGGTCTACATCCTAATCCTCCCCGGGTTCGGAATCATTTCTCACGTAGTCACATTCTACTCAAGCAAAAAAGAACCATTCGGTTATATGGGGATAGTTTGAGCAATGATATCTATTGGCCTCTTGGGGTTTATTGTTTGAGCTCATCACATGTTTACAACTGACCTTAATGTCGATACGCGAGCCTACTTTACATCGGCCACAATAATTATTGCCATCCCAACTGGAGTAAAAGTTTTCAGCTGACTGGCGACCATACACGGCGGAGTAATTAAGTGAGATGCCCCCATACTGTGGGCCCTTGGTTTCATCTTTCTGTTTACAGTCGGTGGATTAACCGGCATCATTCTGGCAAATTCATCCCTAGACATTGTACTTCACGATACCTACTATGTTGTCGCTCATTTCCACTATGTTCTATCAATGGGGGCCGTATTTGCCATTATGGCCGGATTTGTTCATTGATTCCCACTATTTACAGGCTACACCCTTCATGAGACCTGAGCGAAAATTCACTTCGGAGTAATATTCACTGGGGTAAATCTTACCTTCTTCCCTCAGCATTTTCTCGGCCTACCTGGTATGCCACGACGATATTCAGACTACCCTGACGCGTATACACTCTGAAACACCGTGTCATCTATCGGCTCTCTAATTTCCCTTGTAGCCGTAATCATTATAATATTCATTATTTGAGAAGCTTTCTCATCCAAACGCCTACTTATCTCTGCAAGCATAGCATCAACTAATGTGGAGTGACTCTACGGATTTCCCCCTCTTCATCACACCTTTGAAGAAGCTTCTTTTTCCCAAACTAATTAAGTCAAGAAAGAAGGGAATTGAACCCCCATTCACTGGTTTCAAGCCAGGCACATAACCACTCTGTCACTTTCTTAGAGGAATTAGTTAAATTATAACACTGCCTTGTCAAGACAAAATTACAAGTTAAACCCCTGTACTCCTCTAATGGCACACCCACTTCAATTAGGATTCCAAGATGCAGCATCTCCAATTATAGAAGAACTCTTACACTTCCACGACCATGCGCTAATAGCAGTATTTTTAATCAGCACCCTCGTTCTATATATTATCTCTACACTTATAAGCACTAAACTTTCTAATACAAACACAATTGACGCACAAGAAATCGAAATAGTTTGAACTATTATGCCAGCTATTATCTTAATCGTAATTGCTCTCCCATCACTTCGTATCCTTTACCTAATAGACGAGGTTAATAACCCAGACGTGACAATTAAAGCTATCGGCCACCAATGATACTGAAGCTACGAATACTCTGACTTTAACGACCTGGGTTTTGACTCCTACATAATTCCATCTAAGGACCTTCTCCCAGGCCAATTCCGCCTCCTAGAAGTCGATAACCGAATAACCACCCCGGTTGGGATGACTACCCGAACCCTAATTACAGCGGAAGATGTTCTACACTCATGAGCTGTTCCCTCACTAGGTGTAAAATTAGACGCGATTCCTGGACGTCTAAACCAAACCTCGTTCATTATCTCACGACCTGGTGTATACTATGGACAATGTTCTGAAATCTGCGGGGCTAACCACAGCTTTATACCTATTGTTGTCGAATCTCTACCCATCAAAGAATTTTTAAACTGATCTTCTGCCTCAGTAAGCGCCTCATTGAGAAGCTATAGGACTCAGCGACAGCCTTTTAAGCTGTAGATAGGTGACTTCCAACCACCCTTAATGACATGCCACAACTTGACCCAACCCCATGATTCTTCATCTTATTCTCCGCCTGAATAGTATTTATTCTGATCTCCCCAATGAAAACCTCTAACTACATCCACCTAAACGACCCAACCCCTAAACCCTTTAAAGGTCTTAATAAACCATGACATTGACCATGACCATAAACCTATTTAGCCAATTCGCCACACCAACGCTTCTTGGAGTTCCACTGATTCTAGTTGCCTTCGTTGTTCCATGGCTTCGATTCCCAACACCATGCAATCGATGAACAACTAACCGCTTAGTAACAGTTCAATCATGATTTGTAAAAACTTTTACTAAGCAAATCTTTCTCCCCCTAAATACCCCAGGGCACAAATGAGCCCTCATCCTTGCGTCACTAATAATCTTTCTTCTCGGTATAAATCTCCTAGGACTTCTTCCTTATACTTTTACCCCGACTACACAACTCTCACTTAACCTTGGACTCGCAATTCCTCTATGACTAGCCACTGTAGCCATTGGCTTCCGAAACCAGCTCACAGCATCCCTGGGTCACTTCTTACCAGAGGGGACACCAACTCCGCTTATCCCTATTCTAATTATCATTGAAACAATTAGTCTTTTTATTCGCCCCTTAGCTCTAGGGGTTCGACTCACCGCTAACCTAACAGCCGGCCACCTACTCATTCAGCTAATCTCAACCGCCACAATAGCTCTATTATTTTCAAACCCCATTGTATCCTCACTAACCTTTGCCACCCTTCTTCTTCTTACCATGCTGGAGATCGCAGTCGCAATAATCCAGGCATACGTATTTGTCCTTCTCCTAAGTCTTTACCTCCAAGAAAACACCTAATGGCACACCAAGCACACGCTTTTCACATAGTAGACCCCAGCCCATGACCACTTACAGGAGCAACAGCCGCCTTTATGCTGACAACAGGCCTGGCAATATGATTTCACTATGGATCGACCTGAATTCTACTCCTCGGACTAACACTCATACTCTTAACCATATTCCAGTGGTGACGAGATGTAGTCCGAGAGGGCACATTCCAAGGACACCATACAACCCCAGTGCAAAAAGGGCTTCGTTACGGTATAATTCTATTTATCACCTCCGAAGTCTTCTTTTTTATTGGATTTTTTTGAGCATTCTATAATGCTAGCCTGGCCCCAACCTTTGAAGTTGGAGAATGCTGACCCCCAGCCGGGATTTCCCCACTAAACCCCTTCGAGGTCCCCCTCTTAAACACAGCAGTTCTTCTTGCCTCGGGCGTAACCGTCACCTGAGCTCACCACAGTATCATGCAAGGCAACCGCAAAGAAGCAATTCAATCATTAACCTTAACCATCGTTTTAGGGCTCTACTTCACAGCCCTGCAGGCCATAGAATACTACGAAGCCCCCTTTACAATTGCAGACGGAATCTACGGCTCAACATTTTTCGTAGCCACAGGGTTCCATGGACTCCATGTAATTATTGGCTCCCTATTTTTATTAACCTGCCTCTTACGACAAATTAATTTCCACTTCACTGCTCAACATCATTTTGGATTCGAAGCAGCCGCATGATACTGACATTTTGTTGACGTAGTCTGACTCTTCTTATATGTCTCAATTTACTGATGAGGCTCTTATTTTCTTAGTATAATTAGTACTAATGACTTCCAATCATAAAGTCTTGGTTGAACCCCGAGAGAAAATAATGACCCTATTTGTTCTTCTTACCATAGTGATTGTTTCAGTTTTGGCCTCCATTAGCTTCTGATTACCAACCATTAACTCAGACTCAGAAAAACTCTCACCTTATGAGTGCGGCTTTGATCCGCTAGGATCCGCCCGCCTCCCGTATTCCATACGATTCTTTCTAGTTGCCATTCTTTTTCTCCTTTTTGACCTAGAAATCGCTCTTCTCCTCCCCACCCCCTGAGCCGCACAACTTCCATATCCCACCCTGTCTATCCTTCTAGCATCAGTAATTCTAATTCTTTTAACCCTGGGCTTTGTTTATGAGTGACTTCAAGGGGGTCTAGAATGAGCCGAATAAGGAGTTAGTCTAAAAAGACAGCTGATTTCGACTCAGCAAATTATGGTTCAACCCCATAACACCTTTATGATAACAAACGAATCCTGATTACTCTCTTCCACATTTATGTTAAGCCTTATTGGCCTATCGTTTCACCGAGCACACCTGCTCTCAGCCCTGCTCTGCCTAGAGGGCATAATACTCTCAATTTTCATCGGCCTGAGTCTCTGGGCCCTAAAATTTGTACTAATCGCCCCCCTAATGTACCCTATCGCCATGTTAACTATATCCGCATGTGAGGCGGGCCTCGGCCTCTCCCTCATAATCGCCACTGCTCGAACCCACGGCTCAGACAATTTGAACACCCTAAACCTCCTACAATGCTAACAATCATTATCCCTCTTGCCACCCTCCTCTTGTCAACCTGACTGACCCCCTCAAAGCGGTTGTGAGAAATTATCACAACCCAGTCCTTAATTATTGCTGTTATGTCAACAACTTGGCTAATGACTCAAGAAACTAGCCCATTTTTAAATAACTATTTTACTATTGATGGAATCTCATCACCCCTTTTAGTCTTAACCTGTTGACTTACAGCCCCTACACTCCTAGCTAGCCAGAGTAAGCTGTCCAAAGAGCCAATTTCACGACAACGAACATATATTTTTACTATTATTATGCTCCAAGTCACAACTCTCCTAGCATTCCTGGCAGACAGTATAATTTTATTTTTTATCATGTTTGAAGCCACAATAATCCCCACCTTAATTGTAATCACTCGATGAGGCGCCCAAAAAGAACGCATGCTAGCCGGAACCTATCTAATTTTTTATACCCTATTTGGCTCCATGGCCCTTCTTACCGCCCTCCTGTACTTTCACGAAACCTTTGGAACTATATCAATCTCACTAGCAAAATCTTTCTCCGCAAACTACACCCTGTCGACTTGCTCGTTGACCTGGTGACTTGCTTGTCTTATCGCCTTCTTAGTCAAAATGCCCCTATATGGAGTCCACCTCTGACTACCTAAAGCACATGTCGAAGCCCCCATCGCCGGATCCATAATCTTAGCAGGAACCCTCCTCAAACTTGGAGGGTACGGGATTCTGCGAATAAACGCCTTCATTACTGACTCCTTTACACCCCTGGCTCAACCACTTGTCGTCTTCTCTCTGTTTGGCGTGCTCCTCTCAGCAATCTTATGCTCCCGTCAAACGGACCTTAAATCCCTAATTGCATTCTCATCCGTGAGTCACATGGGCCTAGTTATTGCCGCGTCAATAATTAAAACAGAATGAAGCATCATCGGATCAATAGTATTAATGATTTCCCACGGCCTTGTCTCCTCGGCTCTTTTCTGCCTCGCTAATACCTCATATGAACGAACCAACTCTCGCACTTTAATCCTACTTCAAGGTACCCAAATTATCTTTCCACTGGCCGCAGCGTGATGACTTCTAGCCACTCTCATAAACCTAGCCCTCCCACCCTCTCCAAACTTCATTGGAGAAATATCAATTTTAACATCATTATTTCAGTGATCTAACATAACACTTATCCTCACAGGATTGGGCGTTGTCTTTACAACTGCCTACTCTCTGTACATATTTTGGTCCTCACAACGAGAGCACCTCCCATCCCACTTGAACTACCTGCCACCTACACACACCCGAGAACACATCCTCCTCGCCCTCCACATTCTCCCGGCCCTTCTTCTAATGCTCAAACCCACCCTTATATTTTAAGTGAACATAGTTTATTAAAAATCCTAGCTTGTGATTCTAGAGAAGAGAGCTAATGACTCTCTGTTCACCGAGCCTGACCGGATTGACGAGAACTGCTAATTACTCGCCACTGAAGTTCAACTCCTCAGCAGGTTCGCCCCGCAGTACCTCAAATAATGTTCTGAGTATCCGCCATGAGCTTCCCGACAATTGCACTAACGTCCTACTTAATCAGCATATTATCTCTTATTATACCCCTTCTAAATCCTAACTCAACAGATTTTCACTCAAAAACAAAAACTGCTATTAAAACAGCCTTCCTCGTCTCACTAGTCCCTGCTATTCTAATAATTAATGAAAACTCACAACCTACCGCAATCTCATGAAAATGATTTAATATCCTAATAACCCCATTCAATTTAACCATTCAACTTGACCAGTATTCTATTCTTTTTATCCCAATTGCCCTAATAGTCTCATGGAGCATTATTGAGTATTCACTTTGATACATACATAGTGACATCAAAATCCAACTTTTTTTCAAATATCTTCTTATTTTCCTACTAGCAATAATACTTTTAGTATCAGCTGGAAACCTGCTAATGCTGTTTATTGGGTGGGAGGGGGTAGGGATTATATCATATCTTCTCATCGGCTGATACTTCACACGAAGCAATGCTGGCGCAGCCGCACTTCAAGCGGTTCTATACAATCGAATTGGGGATATCGGATTTCTGTTCGCCATATTCTGATTAATTTCCTCCTATGACTCAATTGACCTAAACTTTATCTTTTCAGTGGAAAGCCCTACCCCCCTTCTACTAGCCTTCATTATTGCAGCTGCCAGCAAATCAGCTCAATTTGGCCTCCACCCCTGACTTGCCTCCGCCATAGAGGGCCCTACGCCAGTATCCGCCCTACTACACTCTAGCACAATAGTTGTTGCTGGGGTGTTCTTACTCATTCGCATCCATCCAATAATTAAAGATAACCAGACTGCCTTAACCACCTGTCTGTGTCTAGGGGCCATTTCAACTGTATTTGCAGCTACATGTGCCCTTACCCAAAATGACATCAAAAAAATTATTGCCTTTTCAACATCAAGTCAACTTGGTCTAATAGTGGTAGCAATCGGCCTAAACATGCCCCACCTAGCATTTTTTCATATCTGCACCCACGCCTTTTTCAAAGCAATACTATTCTTATGTTCGGGGTCTATTATTCATAGCCTAAATGATGAACAAGATATTCGAAAAATAGGGGGCTTACAAAAAACCCTGCCATTTACAACCACATGTGTGACGATCGGCAGCCTGGCCCTCATGGGAGCCCCATACCTCGCAGGCTTTTTCTCAAAAGACGCAATTATTGAGGCAATCAACACCTCCAACGTAAATGCATGGGCCTTAACATTAACTATTATTGCCACCTCTTTCACAGCTGTCTACAGCTTACGAGTAATTTTCTTTGCATCTTTAGATCACCCTCGATTTCCTTCCACTTCCGCCATCAACGAAAACAACCCCACAGTAATTAACCCAATTAAACGTCTTGCCCTTGGCAGCATTATTGCCGGCCTTTTATTAAACCAAGTGATCATCCCATCCTCACCAATAACCATAACAATGCCAACTTACCTAAAAGTTTCTGCGATCGCAGTGTCTGTCCTAGGCTTCCTCATTGCCCTAGACTTAGCCAACATCTCCTGAACAAAATCACCCAAACAAACTAACACTTCCAAAACAATCAACACCTCTTTTTATCCAACCACTATTCATCGGCTCCTCCCATCCTACACCATAGACATAAGCCTGCACATCTCGTCCCACCTAATCGACACCCTCTGACTAGAAAAAATTGGACCAAAAGGCCTAGCAGAACTTCAACTCCCCCCAATTATAAAAAACCAAGAGATCCAACGAGGACAGATCAAAACTTACCTCACCATCTTTATCTTCACCACTATTTTATGCTTAATTGTCTTACAGCTCGCAAGACCCCACCATAATGGCCCCGAACCACCTCTAACACTGCAAACAATGTTAATAGTAAAGCTCACCCAACTGCTATCAGCACCCCACCGCCTCAAAAAAATATTATTGCCACCCCATACCAGTCCCCCGCAAAAACCCCGACAACATCCACCACCTCCACCTGATTACTGACACCCCCTACAACTCACCACACCCCCAGCAGCACTGTGTAAACAACAATATATGATCAGACAACTCCTCCACCCCAGGCCTCTGGGTATGGCTCAGCCACCAGAGCCGCAGAGTAAGCAAAAACCACTATTATCCCACCTAAATAAACCAAAAACAAAACCAAACACAGAAAAGAAGCCCCCCCATCCATCAAAATTAAACACCCCGCCCCAGCGGAGCCCACCAGCCCCAGGGCAGCGTAATAAGGAGATGGGTTAGAAGCCACCGCCAATAGCCCAACAATCAACCCAAGTTCAAATAATATAGTCATAATTCCTACAAGGACTTTAACCTAGACTCACAGTCTGAAAAACTGTTGTTGTATTCAACTATAAGAACTTTAATGGCCCCCGTACTTCGTAAAACCCATCCACTAGTAAAAATTATCAACAATTCATTTATTGACCTCCCTGCACCAGTTAACCTCTCGTCATTATGAAACTTTGGCTCTCTGCTAGGGGTCTGCCTAATTGCCCAAATCGTTACTGGGTTATTCCTAGCAATACACTACACCGCCGATACATCTATGGCCTTCTCATCCGTTGCCCATATCTGCCGAGATGTAAACAACGGCTGACTGCTCCGCAATCTCCATGCAAATGGTGCCTCATTTTTCTTCATCTGCATCTACCTTCACATCGGCCGAGGAATGTACTATGGCTCTTTCCTGTTCAAGGAGACTTGAAATATTGGTGTTATTCTCCTATTTTTAGTCATAGCCACAGCATTCGTAGGCTATGTTCTCCCATGGGGGCAAATATCTTTCTGAGGGGCAACCGTAATTACAAACCTTCTCTCCGCCGCCCCCTACATTGGAACCGAACTTGTTCAATGAATCTGAGGCGGATTTTCAGTAGACAACGCAACTCTAACACGGTTTTTCACATTTCACTTTATCCTACCATTCATCATTGCAGGCGCCTCTATACTTCACCTTCTGTTCTTACATCAAACAGGATCCTCCAACCCAACAGGTCTTAACCCCAACTTCGACAAAATCCCCTTCCACGCCTATTACTCCTACAAGGATCTTTTCGGCTTCGCAGTCATGCTTGCCCTGCTTGCCCTCCTATCCACCTTCGCCCCCAACCTCTTAGGTGACCCAGACAACTTTACGCCGGCCAACCCGTTAGTTACCCCTCCACACATCAAACCAGAATGATACTTTTTATTCGCTTACGCCATTCTTCGCTCAATCCCAAACAAATTGGGTGGGGTCTTGGCTCTTTTATTCTCTATCATAATCCTCTTCCTCATGCCCTTCCTCCACACCTCCAAACAACGAACCCTCATGTTCCGACCCCTAGCAAAACTCTTTTTTTGAACACTCGTAGCCAACACTCTCATCCTAACCTGAATCGGGGGTCAACCAGTAGAAGACCCATTCGTTATAATTGGTCAATTAGCCTCTATCTCCTACTTCTCAATCTTCGTCATTTTTATCCCCCTCCTAGGACTCACAGAGAACAAACTAGCCCAACTCAACAGA